GGGGACTCTTTGGGGTTAGGTTGGCTCAGGGTAGGAGATTAGTAGTGGATGAGTGGGGGGAAAGAATGTGTGTTAGTTGAGGGGTGGCTGTTAAAAGTGTAATGTGTGCTAGTTGAGGGGGTGGCTGTTAAAGGCGCATACCGCCAAAAGATGAATTTGGATTTTAGTGGGATAGTTGGGCGGAGTTCTTTGTTTTTGGGGTTTGGCAGAGATGTGGGGGGAAGGGGGGGGTTTGTGGAGTGGATTTTTCCGCTCTGTTAGGGTGTATTGGTTGTTGTTATGTCCTACAAGCATGAATTAATTAACACCTTAGTAGGGTTATGCGCGGCTGGGATATTAAACGTAGGTGCGATCAATAATGGGATGGGACAGGTATCAAAGACAGATACTGCGACATAAGGTGCTCCGGCTCCAGCGTCTCGCAATGCTATCGCGTGCACACCCCCTATATAAAAATACCAAATGCATGGAAAGCTCCCGTGACTGGTTAATAGGGTGATAGACCCGTGATCCATCGTGATGTCTTATTTAAGGGGAACGTATGGGCGATTTTAGACTCTATGGCCGAGAGGTAAGAACCAGATGCCGGATACAGCTCACTATAGCTACCCCCAGGTGTTGTAAGCCCGGAGCGAGGGGAGTTAGTACTCTTGTACGGGTTGCTGATTTCACGGAGGATGCTGGGCGAGGGACCCCTATCTGAAATAGATTACTCGTATGGAGTGTGAGTTGATTGTGGAGGAGATCTGTATGTACGATAAATAGATAAATGTGTCATGCCTGGGATGGACAATCTCTGCTAGTTGGTAGGTATGTCGTGAAGTGAAGTGAATGCTTTACAGTTGATTGAGGTATTCTGGCTCTTGCTTGTAAGCATGTTGAATTGCCTGGTATGTACGATTATAAGTTTATGCACTACAGCTAGTTAAGCAATTATAGTACTGTACAATATCCATGGGGGCTAGCAGTAATGTACGAAGTACATAAAATTATGGGGATAGACCAATACTGGGGTTGTACCCAAAATCACTTCCACATGAGAATACAGAGAATAGTTTAAGTTAGAATTTTAGCTTTGGGTGCTGAAGGTGAAGTTAAGTACTTTTTCTCTGAGTTGTCCTTGGAAGGAAGAGTTTCATTTCCGGCTTACAAGACCGGTGTATTGGTTTATACTACAAGGGCAGGTTCATTTGAGTATTTTGTTTTCGATTAAAGAGGCAATTGGTATGAGGATTAGGATTGTAGTGAAGTATAGTACGGATGCTACTTGTCCGATCGTGGTGAATGGGTAGCTCACTGGCTGCCCTCCGATTCATGTGAGGGTCAGTAGGTCTGTTACTAGGAGTCAGTATGTGAGTTGACTTAGTGGGCGAAATGTTATGCTTTGTTGCTTAGCTATGTGGAGTGTGGGAATTGCTGCTAGGATGAGGATCGATAATAAGAGGGCTAGTACACCTCCTAATTTGTTAGGGACGGATCGTAGGATTGCGTATGCGAATAAAAAATATCATTCGGGTTTGATGTGGGGAGGGGTGTTTAGGGGGTTAGCTTGGATGTAATTGTCTGGGTCGCCTAGGAGGTCGGGTGCGAATAGTACTAGGCTTATTAGGATGAGGAGGAGAAGAAATAGTCCTAGGATGTCCTTGATTGTGTAGTAGGGGTGAAAGGTGATTTTGTCTGGTTGGGAGGAGATGCCTAGGGGGTTGTTTGATCCTGTTTCGTGTAAGAATAATAGGTGTAGGGTGACTAGGGTTGTGATGATGAAGGGCAGGATGAAGTGAAAGGTGAAGAAACGTGTGAGTGTGGCGTTGTCCACTGAATAGCCGCCTCAGACTCATTGGACTAGGTCTGTTCCGATGTATGGGACGGCGGATAGTAGGTTTGTGATTACTGTGGCGCCTCAGAAGGATATTTGGCCTCATGGAAGGACATAGCCTATGAAGGCTGTTGCTATGGTTGCGAATAGGAGGATGATACCAATGTTTCAGGTTTCTAGGTAGAGGAATGAGCCGTAGTATAGGCCTCGGCCGATGTGTAGAAATAGGCAGATGAAAAACATTGAGGCACCGTTGGCGTGAAGGTGGCGAATAATTCAACCATAGTTCACGTCTCGGGTGATGTGGGCTACTGATGAGAAGGCTGTGGAGGCGTCTGGTGCGTAGTGTATGGCCAGAAATAGTCCTGTAATGATTTGGAGGATTAGGCAGGTGCCTAGGAGAGAGCCAAAGTTTCACCACATGGAAATGTTGGATGGGGCTGGAAGGTCGATAAGTGAATGATTGATTAGTTTTATTAGGGGATTGGTCTTGCGTAGAGGGGTCATTGTTGTTCTTGTAGTTGAAATACAACGATGGTTTTTCGTATCATTAGTCGTGGTTGTAGTCCATGCGAGAATGATGACATATATTTTGTTCTTGTTAAGTGTAATTTTGGTAATGGGGTTTGTGGGGTTTTCGTCTAAACCTTCTCCTATTTATGGGGGTTTAGTGTTGGTTGTTAGTGGCGTGGTAGGGTGTGCTATTATTTTGAATTGTGGAGGGGGGTATTTGGGTTTAATAGTTTTTTTAGTTTATCTTGGGGGAATGATGGTTGTTTTTGGATACACCACGGCGATGGCTATTGAGGAGTATCCTGAGGCATGAGGGTCGGGGGTTGAAGTTTTAGTGGGTGTTTTAGTGGGGTTGATAATGGAGGTTGGGTTAGTTTTATGAGCGAAGGAGTATGATGGGTTGGTAGTAGTGTTGAATTTTAATAACATGGGGAGTTGGGTAATTTATGAGGGGGAGGGGTCAGGTTTGATTCGGGAAGACTCTATTGGTGCTGGTGCTTTGTACGATTATGGGCGGTGGTTGGTAGTGGTTACTGGGTGGACGTTGCTTGTTGGTGTATACATTGTAATTGAAATTGCCCGGGGTAATAGGTTATATAATTAGAAGTAGAGCTAGGAAAAGTGGGATTAGAAGGGAGAGGGAGTAGAGTTTAATCATGCCTTTTTGAGAAGAGATAGTGATGGAGGCAGAGATTTGGTGGTGTGAGATGGCTTTGGGTATTGATTTCTCTAGCCAGGCAAGGTCTAGTAGGAGTGATGCTAGGTTTTGGCTTATGAGAAGGCTTGCATGGGGGATAGTACGGTGGATGGTGTTGGGGTAGAATCCTAGTATGTTGGAGAAACGAAATATGTGTGAGGGATTTTTTGTTTTAAGTTTATTGGTTAGGAGATAAAGGTCAAAGGCTGCCAGGAAGCCTAGGAGGGTGATGCTCAGGGCTGTCAGTTTCAGGTAGAGTGGGATTGTTGTTTGGGAGGGGGAAGTAGGGGGAATGCTGTTGATGATGAGAAAGCCTGCAAGGAGGCTTCCGGTTGTTAGCCGTTTGATGGGGTTTAGTAGGGTGGGGTTGTTCTCGTTGATGTTGGTTAGGGCTGGGAAGCGGGGTTGATTTGTCAGGGTGAGGAGAATTATTCGGGTGCTGTAGGCGCTTGTTAGGGAGGTGGCGATAAGAGTTATGGATAGGGCTCAGGCGTTGGTATATGATATATTTGCGGTTTCGATAATAAGGTCTTTGGAGTAGAAGCCTGTGAGGAAGGGCATTCCTGTGAGTGCGAGGCTGCCGATAGTTAAGGAGGTTGAGGTGAAGGGTAGTGTTTTAAGTAGGCCTCCTATTTTTCGAATATCTTGTTCATTGTTAAGATTATGGATAATGGATCCGGAACATATAAATAGCATGGCTTTGAAGAAGGCATGGGTGCAGATGTGTAGGAATGCTAGGTATGGTTGGTTGATGCCAATTGTGACGATTATCAGGCCTAGTTGGCTAGAGGTAGAGAATGCGATGATTTTTTTGATATCGTTTTGTGTTAGAGCACAGATTGCTGTGAAAAGGGTGGTGATGGCGCCTAGACATAGTGTAAGGGTTTGGATTGGTTGGTTGTTTTCTGTTAGCGGGTGGAAGCGGATAAGTAGGAAAACTCCGGCTACGACTATGGTACTTGAGTGGAGTAGGGCTGAGACAGGGGTTGGGCCTTCTATAGCTGAGGGAAGTCAAGGGTGGAGTCCGAGTTGGGCTGACTTTCCTGCTGCTGCTAGAAGAAGGCCTGCTAGTGGGAGGAAGTTAGAGTTGGTGTTTAGGAGGAGTATTTGTTGTGGTTCTCATGAGTTGGTATGGAGGAGAAATCATGCTAAGGCTAGGATGAAGCCGATATCGCCGATGCGGTTGTATAGGATTGCTTGGATGGCTGCGGTGTTGGCTTCTTCTCGAGCATATCATCAGCCGATGAGAAGAAAGGACATGATCCCCACGCCCTCTCAGCCGATGAAAAGTTGAAACAGGTTGTTAGCGGTAACTAGGATTAGTATGGTAATGAGGAAGATGAGTAGATATTTGAAAAACTGGTTGATGTTTGGGTCTGAGTGTATATATCATAGTGAGAATTCTATGATAGATCAGGTAATGAATAATGCGATGGGGATGAATATTATGGAGAAATAGTCTAGTTTGAAGCTTAGGGAGAGTTCTAGTGTTTGGGTTGCAGTTCAATGCCAGTTTGAGATAATGGCTTCTTGGTCTGTGCATATAAATGTTATTGTGGGGAGTAGGCTAATTATGAAGGTGGTGGCAATGATTGTTTTTACGTAGTGTGGGTATGAGGTCTTTTCGTTGGGGTTAACAAGGGTGGCGGCAATGGGAGGAATTAGGGAAGTTAGGGTTAGAATGGTTATGGTGGTATACATGGCTTTTACTTTTATTTGGAGTTGCACCAAAATTTTTGGGTCCTAAGACCAATGGATAGCTATTATCCTTTAAAAGTTGAGAAAGCCATGTTGTTATACATGGGGTAGTGAGTTAGCAGTTCTTGTGGGCTTTCCCGGTAAGCAAGAGGTTTTGAGCTTCTATTGTTAGATTCACAATCTAATGTTTTGATTAAACTATGTTTACAGGGAGTAAAACCGGTAATGATGTTAGGGTTGAGGGATAGGAGGAGAAGGGGGGAGAGGTGTATGAATATTAGCATATTTTCTCGTGTGAGTGAAGGTTTTATGTTTTTAATGTGGTGTGTAAGTGTGCCTCGTTGTGTTATGGTAAATATATAAAGAGAATATAGGGCTGTAATTAGTATGTTAAGTCCGGTGAGTATAATGGTGGTGTTTGCTCAGGAGAAAGAAGCTATTAGCACGGAGAGTTCCCCTAGGAGGTTAATAGTGGGGGGTAGGGCGAGATTAGCGAGGCTTGCTGCGAGCCATCAGAAGGCTATCAGTGGGAGTAGGGTTTGAAGTCCTCGAGATAGGATTATGATGCGGCTATGAGTTCGTTCATAATTTGAGTTTGCAAGGCAGAATAGTAGGGAGGAAGTTAGTCCGTGGGCGATTATGAGAACAGTTGCACCTGTAAAGCTTCAGGGGGTTTGGATGAGGATAGCTGCGATTACGAGGGCTATGTGGCTTACGGAGGAGTATGCGATGAGGGATTTTAGATCTGTTTGTCGTAGACAGATGGAGCTTGTTATGATTATCCCTCATAGAGATAGTATTAGGAAGGGGTAGGCTATGTGTTTTGTTAGGGGGCTAAGAATGAGGGTGAGTCGTATTATGCCGTAGCCGCCTAATTTTAGGAGTACTGCAGCGAGCACTATTGAGCCAGCGATAGGGGCTTCAACGTGGGCTTTAGGAAGTCACAAGTGGAGTCCGTAAAGGGGTATTTTTACTATGAAAGCTATTATATATGCTAGTCATATGAGGTTATTGGATCAAGAATCTGTTAAGCTTTGGGAAGAGAGGGTTAGTAGTATAATGTTTAGTGAGCCTAGGGTGTTGTGGGTGTGGATCAGTGCAATGAGTAGAGGAAGGGAGCCTACTAGGGTGTAGAACAGGAAGTATGAGCCTGCGTTTAGACGCTCTGGTTGATTGCCTCATCGGGTAATGATAATTAGAGTGGGAATGAGCGTAGTTTCAAAGAGGATGTAGAATATTATTAGTTCGGTAGCGGTGAATGTTATGATTAGTGAAATTTGGAGGGTAATTAGTATGGATAGGTAGAGTTTTTTTCGTAGAAGGGATTCGTTGGATAGGTGGTGTTGACTTGCTATAATTATTAGGGGGAGTAGCCAGGTTGTCAACATTAGGAGAGGTGAGGTTAGGGGGTCGGAAGAAAAGGATGGAGAGTAGGTAAATAGGTTGTTGTTGGCTTGACTAAAGAATAATAGTGGGATGGGGCTAATAATTAGACTATGGGTGGTTGTGTTAATTCAAATTATGTGTTTTTTGGATAGCCATGTTAGAGGTAGTAGTATGGTGGTGGGGATAATTAGCTTTAGCATTGGAGTAGGTTTAGGTTGTGGACATGGTCTAGGCCGTACGTGTTGGAGATTGAGACCAGCAGGGCTAGGCCTACTGCTGCTTCGCAGGCAGCAAAGACTAGTAGGACGATGGGTATAATGTTGATTAAGAGGGAGTGTGTGTTTGAGGCTATAAGGGTATTTATGATGAACAGTGACAGTATCATCCCTTCTAGGCATAGTAGAGAGGATATCAGGTGTGAGCGGTAGACTAGTATACCTAGGAGTGAGATGGTGAATGCCAGTATGATATTTATGTAGATAAGAGGCATTTGATAAGTATGGTTGCCATAATTTAATGAGTCGAAATCATTTGTTTTAGTTTAAACTACTTACCAATTCGACCCAGTCTAGTCCTTTTTGTGATCATTCGTAAGCTAAACTTAGGATTAAAATGGTGATTAATGTGAGTGATGACATGATTGTTAGCGGCGGGCTTGTCGTTTGGAGGGCTCATGGTAGGGGTAGTAGTAGGGCGATTTCTAGGTCAAACAGTAAGAAAGTGATTGCGACTAGAAAAAATTTTATGGAGAATGGGATGCGGGCGGGAGATAGTGGGTCAAATCCACATTCATAGGGGTTGGTTTTTTCTATGTAGGTGTTGAGTTGCGGTAATCAGAATGTGATAGTTATTAGTAACAAGGCCAGGAGTGTATTAATTGTTAGGGCTAATGCCAGGTTCACTACTCTTTTTCGAGTATCATCGAAGCTGGTTAATTGGAAGTTAACAGTACTGCTTATACTAAAAGAGTAAGACCCTCATCAGTAGATGGAGACATATAAGAATAGTCAAACCACATCTACGAAATGTCAATATCAAGCGGCGGCTTCGAAGCCGAAATGGTGTTTAGATGTGAAGTGGAATAGTAGTTGTCGGATAAGGCAGATGGTGAGGAATGTTGATCCGATAATGACATGGAGTCCATGGAAGCCTGTGGCTACAAAAAATGTAGAGCCATAAATGCCGTCGGAGATGGTAAAGGGGGCTTCAAAATATTCTGAAATCTGTAGGAGGGTGAAGTAGATGCCTAGTAGGATTGTGATAAATAGTGCCTGGATTATTTGATTTCGATTGTTTTCTATTAGGCTGTGATGGGCTCAGGTGATTGAAACCCCTGATGCGAGCAGTACGGAGGTGTTTAGAAGTGGGACTTCTAGGGGGTTAAGTGGGGTGATGCCTGTTGGGGGTCAGTGCCCTCCTAGCTGAGGGGTGGGAGCTAGGCTGGAATGGTAAAATGCTCAAAAGAATCCAGCAAAGAAGAAAATCTCTGAGGTGATAAATAAAATTATTCCGTAGCGAAGTCCCTTTTGGACTGGTATTGTGTGGTGGCCTTGATATGTGCTTTCTCGCACTACGTCGCGCCATCATTGGAATATGGTCAGTGCGTTGGTTAGTATGCTTAGTGTTAGTAGGGTAGTAGTGTGGAAGTGGAATCATATAGCTAAGCCAGACGTTAGTAGGAGGGCTGAGAGAGCTCCTGTCAGAGGCCAAGGGCTGGGTTTTACTATGTGGTAGGCATGTGATTGGTGGGTCATTATGTGTTGTCGTGCAGATAGAGGCTTACCAGGAGTGTGAAGACATACGCTTGAATTAGGGCGACGGCGATTTCAAGGATTGTTAGTAGGGCTAGAATTGTGAAGGTGACAGGGGTTGTGAGTAGATTGATAGTTGATAGGGTTAATGTGGCTGCTCCGATCAAGTGTATTAGTAGGTGACCTGCTGTAATGTTTGCAGTTAGCCGTACGGCTAGGGCTATGGGTTGAATAAATAGGCTGATGGTTTCAATAATAATTAATATGGGAATAAGGGGTGTAGGTGTGCCTTGGGGTAGGAGGTGAGCAAGGGTATTTTTGGTTTTAAGACGAAAGCCCATGGCTACTGTGCCCGCTCACAGAGGAATTGCTATGGCTAGGTTTATGGATAGTTGGGTGGTTGGCGTAAATGAGTGGGGTAGGAGACCAAGAAGGTTGGTTGTGGCAATAAAAGTAATTAGGGAAATTAATATGAGGGATCAGGTTCGTCCTTTGGCATTATGTATTGCTATTATTTGTTTTAAGGTCAGTTGAATTAGTCATTGCTGGGTAGTAATTAGTCGGTTGTTGATGAGATATTTGGAGGTGGGAATTAATAGGGAGGGGAATAGAATAATTGGTACTGCAGCAGGCAGGCCTAGGATTGTAGGGGTAGTGAATGAGGCGAATAGATTTTCGTTCATTTGTGTTCTCAGGAGTTGCTATGGGGTTTAATGTTTATAAGTTTTGGGGAAGCGGGAGGGTGGTAGTGTGTGCTTAGTGTTTTTAGTTGTATGAGGAGGAATAGTGCGAGGAGCATTGACATGATGATAGTAGGTCACGCGGTGGTGTTTAATTGGGGCATTTCACTGTAAAGAGGGGTAGTTCTCTTAGTCTTTAACTTAAAAGGTTAATGCTAATCTAGCTCTACAGTGGGATTTGTGGGAGGTGCGGAGGGTTGGTTATAGAGCAAATACGGGCCCTATTTCGAAGATTTTTAAGGGAATTAGTTCTAGGACGATTGGTATGAAGCTGTGGTTAGCTCCACAGATTTCTGAGCATTGGCCGTAATACACCCCTGGGCGTGTGGCGGTGAATGTAGCTTGATTTAGGCGCCCAGGGATGGCATCCGTTTTCAGGCCTAGGGAGGGGACAGTTCATGAGTGTAGGACGTCTTGTGATGTAATTATCATACGGACAGGGGCTTCAATTGGGAGAACTACTCGATTGTCGACTTCAAGAAGTCGGAGGTCCCCTGGTTCTAGAAACAGTGGTGGGAGCATATAGGAATTAAAGATGAGTCCGCCGTAGTCTGTATATTCGTAGGCTCAGTATCATTGATGGCCGATTGCTTTAATAGTAAAGGAGGGGTCGTTGATTTCGTCTGTCAGATAGAGGATACGTAGGGATGGGAGGGCGATTAGGACTAGAATAATGGCAGGTAGGATTGTTCAGACGGTCTCTATTTCTTGGGCGTCTGTAATATTAGTGTTGGTTAGTTTTGTTGTGAGTGTTAGGAAGAGGGCGTATAGGACTAGGAAACTGATAAGGAAGATGATTATGAGGGCATGGTCGTGGAAAGAGATAAGTTCTTCTATGATAGGGGATGTAGCGTCTTGTAGGCCTACTTGAGCTGCATGTGCCATTAAGATATACGGGGCTTGAACCTGTGATTTAACTTTGACAAAGTTATGAAATAGCTTTTCTAATATCTTTTTGAAAAAGTCATAGAGGTTATGGGGCTGGCTTGAAACCAGTTTTAGGGGGTTCGATTCCTTCCTTTTTTGTCTAGGTTTTATATAGACGGGTTCTTCAAATGTGTGATAAGGTGGCGGGCATCCGTACAACCACTCTAGGCTAGTGGAGGGTTGTTCAATTATTAGGATTTTTCGCTTAGAAGCGAAAGCCTCTCAGATTATGAAGATTATTAGTATTACTGCTGTTAGGGAGATAAATGAGCCTACGGAGGATAGGATGTTTCAGGTAGTATACGCATCAGGGTAATCAGAGTAACGTCGTGGCATTCCGGACAGGCCGAGGAAGTGTTGCGGGAAGAAGGTTAAATTTACTCCTACAAATATAATGGCAAAGTGAATTTTAGCGTAGGTTTCATTTAGGGTGTACCCCGAGAATAGGGGGAATCAGTGGACGAAACCTCCTATAATAGCGAATACGGCCCCTATGGATAGGACGTAGTGGAAATGGGCTACGACATAGTATGTGTCATGGAGTACAATGTCCAGTGATGAATTTGCTAGTACGATGCCGGTTAGGCCTCCTACTGTAAAGAGGAAAATGAAGCCTAGGGCTCAGAGCACTGCGGCGGACCATTTGGTGTTGCTTCCGTGGAGTGTGGCGAGCCAGCTAAATACTTTAACACCGGTGGGGATGGCAATAATTATGGTAGCGGAAGTAAAATAGGCTCGTGTGTCTACGTCTATGCCTACTGTGAATATATGGTGGGCTCAGACAATGAAACCTAGGAAGCCAATTGATATTATGGCTCAGACTATGCCTATATATCCGAACGGCTCTTTTTTTCCTGAGTAGTGTGTTACGATGTGTGAAATTATTCCAAAGCCTGGTAGGATTAGAATATAAACTTCGGGGTGGCCGAAGAATCAGAATAAGTGTTGGTATAGGATRGGGTCTCCTCCTCCAGCTGGGTCAAAGAAAGTAGTGTTGAGATTGCGGTCCGTTAGTAGTATGGTAATGCCGGCGGCTAAGACTGGTAGGGAGAGAAGGAGTAGGACTGCTGTGATTAAGACGGATCAGACAAAGAGGGGTGTTTGATATTGAGATATAGCTGGGGGTTTTATGTTGATGATTGTGGTAATGAAGTTGATAGCTCCTAGGATGGACGATACTCCGGCCAAGTGTAGAGAAAAAATGGTTAGGTCAACAGAGGCTCCTGGGTGGGAATAATTTCCTGCTAGTGGGGGGTAGACCGTTCATCCTGTTCCGGCGCCGGCTTCTACTGTGGCAGATGCAAGCAGTAATAGGAAGGAGGGAGGAAGGAGTCAGAAGCTTATGTTATTTATACGGGGGAATGCTATGTCGGGGGCGCCGATTATTAAAGGGACTAGTCAATTGCCAAAGCCTCCAATTATGATAGGTATAACTATGAAAAAGATTATGACGAATGCGTGGGCTGTTACGATGACGTTATAGATGTGGTCATTGCCCAGGAGATTGCCGGGTTGACCTAGTTCGGCTCGGATAAGGAGGCTTAGGGCCGTGCCCAGGACTCCGGCTCATGCGCCGAATAGCAAGTACAGTGTTCCAATATCTTTATGGTTTGTGGAGAATAACCAGCGGTTGGCGAACATTAGTGGGGTGGGTAAAATGGCTGAGTAAAGCATTAGACTGTAAATCTAAGAACAGAGGTGGAGCCTCTTTTTGCCAGCTCTGAAGTGATTTTCACGTTGAATTGCAAGTTCAAAGGAGCAGCTTCAACTCTGCCGGGGCTTCTCCCGCCTTTTTTTCCCGCGGCGGGAGAAGTAGATTGAAGCCAGGTTGCTTAGGGTGTTTAGCTGTTAACTAAATTTTTATGGGTTTAAGTCCCATCGATCTAGTAAGGGCTTAGCTTAATTAAAGTGACTGATTTGCGTTCGGTTGATGCAAAGTGAGGTTTTGCAGTCCTTGGGTGTGTTGCAGAAATTAAGTTTTGTTAACTTACTGAGGGCTTTGAAGGCTCTTGGTCTGTATTTAACCTAAATTTCTATGGGGCAGGGAATGTGAGTGGAGTGATTGGTAGGAGAAGGGTGGCGAGGATGATAAATGTGGGGAGGAGAAATGTAGGTTTTATATTTTCAAATTGTCACTTTATTTTTACGTTGTTGGATGTGGGAAATAGTGTGATTGAGGTGGAGTAAATAAGGCGTATGTAGAAGTATAGGTTGATAAGGGTGATGATGGCTATGATAGTTGGGATAATGAGATTACCGTTTTTTGCGAGTTCTTCAATGACAAGTCATTTAGGTAGGAAGCCGGTTAGTGGGGGCAGGCCTCCTAGTGATAGTAGGGTAGATGGAATCAGGGGCAGTAGTCAGGCTAATTTGTTTCAGGAGCGGGATAGTAGTAGGGTTGTAGTGCTGGAATTTAGGTTGAGTGCTAGGAATGCAGTGGTTGTTAATACGATGTAGATAGTTAGGTTGAAAATGGTAATGTTTGGGTTGTATGGAAGTACGGCCATCATCCAGCCTATGTGGGTGATTGAGGAGTATGCTAAAATTTTGCGTAGTTGGGTTTGGTTCAGTCCGCCTCAGCTGCCTACTATGATGGATAAAATTGAAAAGGTGAGGAGAATATTTACGTTTATTGCTGGGAAGATTTGGTATATAATTGAGATGGGGGCTAGTTTTTGTCATGTGAGGAGGAGTAGGCCGGACGTAAGGGTAGTTCCTTGGGTGACTTCTGGGACTCAGAAGTGGAAGGGGGCTATTCCTAGTTTTATAGCCAAGGCTGTTAAGATTATTAGTGATGGGTATTGGTTGGTAATGTTGGTTATGGTTCACTGCCCGGAAAGTAGATTATTAGAGAGAATAGCTATCATGAGGATTATGGATGCGGTTGCTTGTACGAGGAAATATTTGATAGCGGCTTCTGTGGAGCGAGGGTTTATTTTTTTAGTTAAGACTGGGATAAAGGCTAGTATGTTTATTTCTAGACCCATCCAGGTGAGGAATCAGTGGGAGCTCGATGCAGCAATAAGTGTGCCTGCGAAAATGGTGGAGTAGATGATAGGTTGGGCTAGGGGGTTGATTAGTATGGGAAGGGTATAACCAACATTTTCGGGGTATGGGCCCGATAGCTTATTTAGCTGACCTTACTTAGAACAGGGTGCGACGGGTGGCACGGAGAGTTTTGGATTCTCAGGGATGGGTTCGACTCCTATGGTTCTAGAAATAAGGGGATTTAAACCCCTATTATTTACTCTATCAAAGTAATTCTTTCATCAGACGTATTTCTTAGGTTTGAGGGGGAATGCTGGCAATTATAGCAGATAAGGAGATATATCATATGAGTAGTGCTAAGGTGAGTGGTAGGAAGTTTTTTCATAGTAGGTATATGAGCTGATCGTAGCGGAATCGGGGGTATGTTGTTCGGATTCATAAAAACAGGGAGGTCAAAAGTAAGGTTTTAATGGTGAAACATGTTGTGTAAAGTTCTGGGAGATGGGCATCGTATGTGGTACCTAAGAAAATTGTGGTGGTTAAGGCGTTTATTAAGATGATGTTTACGTATTCGGCTATGAAAAATAGGGCGAATGGGCCTGCGGCATATTCGGTATTGAATCCTGAAACTAGTTCTGACTCCCCTTCGGTGAGGTCAAAGGGAGTTCGGTTAGTTTCCGCTAGTGTGGAGACAAATCATATTATGGCCAGGGGTCATGTTGGTAAGAGTAATCAGATGTGTTCTTGTGTTGTAATAAGGGTAGAAAGGTTAAATGAGCCATTTATTAGTAGGACTGATAATAGAATAATGGCTAAGGTAACCTCGTATGAAATTGTTTGGGCTACCGCCCGTAGTGCACCAATTAGGGCGTAGTTGGAGTTTGATGCCCATCCTGATCATAGGATAGAATAGACGGTTAGGCTGGATGTGGCTAGGATGAACAGGAGGCCCAAGTTGAGGTTAATTAGAGGGTTGGGCATGGGAAGAGGAGTTCATAGTAGGAGGGCAATGGTGAGGGCTAAAGTTGGGGCGATGGTATAAAGGGTGGCGGTTGATGTGGATGGTTTTAGGGGTTCCTTGGTGAAGAGTTTTATTGCATCGGCGAAAGGTTGTAGTAGGCCATAGGGGCCTACGATATTAGGGCCTTTACGTAATTGTGTGTAGCCTAGGATTTTCCGTTCGGTTAACATTAGGAATGCTATGGCGATTAAGGTGGGTAAGATGAGGAGTAGGAGGTTGGTTGTGGGCATGTTGTTAAGAAGAGGGGTTGAACCTCTGATTATAAAGTCTTAAGTTTTATGCAATTGCCGGGCTCTGCCATCTTAACAGGCTCTGTTCTTGAGCAGGTTTGGGTGTGTTGTAGATTGAGATAATATCATCTGAGGGGAGAGGGCGCTTTGTGAAGTGGGCCCTATTTCTCTTGTCCTTTCGTACAGGGAGAAATGTAGAACAGATAGAAACCGACCTGGATTACTCCGGTCTGAACTCAGATCACGTAGGACTTTAATCGTTGAACAAACGAACCTTTGATAGCGGCTGCACCATCGGGGTGTCCTGATCCAACATCGAGGTCGTAAACCCTATTGTTGATATGGACTCTAGAATAGGATTGCGCTGTTATCCCTAGGGTAACTTGTTCCGTTGATCAAATTATTGGGTCAATTGCATGTGTAAGTTCGCTTTGACTGGTGCGGTCTTAGCATATACTGTTCGGAGGTTGGGTTATGCTCCGAGGTCGCCCCAACCGAAGTCTTCGATGCAGGTTTGATGGTTTAGGGCCTGTTGGTTTATTGGGTGTTGTTTGCATTGATAGACTAAAGCTCCATAGGGTCTTCTCGTCTTGTTAGGTCATGCCCGTCTCTTCACGGGCAGGTCAATTTCACTGGTTAAAAGTAAGAGACAGCTGAACCCTCGTGGAGCCATTCATACAAGTCCCCATTTAAGGAACAAGTGATTATGCTACCTTTGCACGGTTAGGGTACCGCGGCCGTTGAACATGTGTCACTGGGCAGGCGGTGCCTCTAATACTGGTAATGCTAGAGGTGATGTTTTTGGTAAACAGGCGGGGTAGTGTTTGCCGAGTTCCTTTTACTTTTTTTAACCTTTCCTTGTGGGCATACCTATGTTGGGTTAACAGTGGGGGTAATAATGGTCTATCAGTTGGTTTTAGATATTGGGCTGTTAACTGTCAGCGAAGTATTTTGGTCTGAGATAGGCTTATGCGGAGGAGAATGTTTTTCATGTTACTTATATTAACATTATTTCTTCTATAGAGTGATAGATTGGTCCAATGTGGTGAAAGGAGTTCAGTTGTGTGTTTGGGATTTGTTGGGTGGGTGATGTTGAGCTTGAACGCTTTCTTAATTGGTGGCTGCTTTTAGGCCAACTATGGGGTTTATATTTTTTTACTCTCTTTATAAGGTTTTTTCCTAGTGTCTAGAGAGCTGTTCCTCTCTAGACTAACAGTTAAATTTACAGGGAGATTTAGGGGCTCTATAGGTAAATTTAAAGTTGAACTAAGATTCTATCTTGGACAACCAGCTATCGCCAGGCTCGGTAGGCTTGTCACCTCTACCTATGAATCTTCCCACTATTTTGCTACATAGACGGGTGTGCTCTTTCAGCGGTTCTTAGGTAGCTCGTCTGGTTTCGGGGGTCTTAGCTTCGGGTCTCCTTGCTAAGCTATGTCTAGTTAATTCATTATGCAGAAGGTACAGGGGTTTATCTTTGCTGTTTTGTGCTTGGTTGCGTCTTTCATCTTTCCCTTGCGGTACTATGTCTATTGCGCCAGATTGTTAATTTCTATCGCCTATACTTTATGCGGATAAATGGTTTGGTTGATGTTGTTTGGTAGTTGGGTTAGAGGAATTTGGGGCTAGGGTTAGCTCAGGGTGGTCAAGTTTAATTGAAATCTCCCAGGTGTAAGCCGGGTGCTTTATGTTAAGCTACACCTTGGTTTGTCCAAGTGCACCTTCCAGTACACTTACCATGTTACGACTTATCTCCTCTATATAGATGCGTGGAGTGTTTAGTTAGAGATTCCTTGAAATATACTTGAGGAGGGTGACGGGCGGTGTGTACGCGCTTCAGGGCCTTGTTCAATTAAGCACTCTATTCTTAATTTACTGCTAAATCCTCCTTCGACCACTCAAGTTTCATGGGGGTTATCGTGGTTTTCTGAAGTAGAAAATGTAGCCCATCTCTTCCCATCTCATGGGCTACACCTTGACCTAACGTCTTTACGTGGATGTTTGCGCTTACTTAATAGCCTTTGTCAGGGTTTGCTGAAGATGGCGGTATATAGGCTGAGCAAGAGATGGTGAGGTTGAACGGGGTTTATCGATTATAGGACAGGCTCCTCTAGGAGGGTATGAAGCACCGCCAGGTCCTTTGAGTTTTAAGCTGTTGCTCGTAGTGTTCTGGCGAGCAGTCTTGTTGATTTGACTGTTGAAGTTTAGGGCTAAGCATAGTGGGGTATCTAATCCCAGTTTGGGCCTTAGCTATTGTGTGTTCAGAGGTATTAAAGCCACTTTCGTAGTTTATTTTACATCAGCCAGAGTTTTTTACGACTTGGATGGAGTTTAGCTTTATGGGGGGGGGCGATCTAAAACACTCTTTACGCCGGGCTCTATTAACTAGGGTTAATCGTATGACCGCGGTGGCTGGCACGAAGTTGACCAACCCGTGGTCGGTATAGCTTAGTTGAACTTTCGTTTATTGCTAAAGGTTTATCACTGCTGTTTCCCGTGGGGGTGTGGCTAGGCAAGGTGTTTTGAGCTGCATTGTTGCGTGCTTGATACCTGCTCCTTTTGATCATGGGTGATTTGGAGGGCGATCTCACTGGGGCGGGGATGCTTGCATGTGTAATCTTACCAGGGGCTAATAGAAAGGCCGGGACCAAACCTATTTGTTTATGGGGCGGGTGGGCCCGTCTCGACATTTTCAGTGTTTTGCTTTGGGTGGTTAAGCTACATAAAC